GCTAGCGTAGCTTAAAATAAAGCATAGCACTGAAGATGCTAAGATGGGCCCTAGAAAGCCCCGCATGCACAAAGGCTTGGTCCTGACTTTTCTATCAGCTTTAGCACAACTTACACATGCAAGTATCCGCAGCCCTGTGAGGATGCCCTTAATCCCCAGCCCGGGGACGAGGAGCAGGCATCAGGCACTAACATTTTAGCCCAAGACGCCTTGCCAAGCCACACCCCCAAGGGAATTCAGCAGTGATAAATATTAAGCCATAAGTGAAAACTTGACTTAGTTAGTGCTAAGAGGGCCGGTAAAACTCGTGCCAGCCACCGCGGTTATACGAGAGGCCCTAGTTGACAGACACCGGCGTAAAGGGTGGTTAAGGAGAGCAAAAATAAAGCCAAAGGGCCTCTTGGCCGTCATACGCTTCTGAGTGTCCGAAGCCCAAAAACGAAAGTAGCTTTAATGCAGCCCACCTGACCCCACGAAAACTGAGAAACAAACTGGGATTAGATACCCCACTATGCTCAGCCGTAAACCTAGACGTTATACCACAACAAACGTCCGCCAGGGTACTACGAGCGTTAGCTTAAAACCCAAAGGACTTGGCGGTGCCTTAGACCCCCCTAGAGGAGCCTGTTCTCGAACCGATAACCCCCGTTAAACCTCACCACTTCTGGTCATTCCCGCCTATATACCGCCGTCGTCAGCTTACCCTGTGAAGGACTAATAGTAAGCTAAGTGGATACATTCCAAAACGTCAGGTCGAGGTGTAGCGCACGAAGTGGGAAGAAATGGGCTACATTTTCTAATTTAGAATATTACGAACAGTACCCTGAAAAATTACTCGAAGGAGGATTTAGTAGTAAAAAGGAAATAGAGTGTCCTTTTGAACCCGGCTCTGAGGCGCGTACACACCGCCCGTCACTCTCCCCTGTCACTCAGCAACAAATGTTCTTAACACCAAAGCACTGACGAGGGGAGGCAAGTCGTAACATGGTAAGTGTACCGGAAGGTGCACTTGGATCAAATACAGGGCGTGGCTGAGATAGTTAAGCATCTCCCTTACACCGAGAAGACATCCATGCAAATTGGATCGCCCTGAGCCAAACAGCTAGCTTAAACACCAAATTAACTCAACACCATAAATAACATGAAATAAACCTAGATTTAAAAACTAAACCATTTTTCCACCTTAGTACGGGCGACGGAAAAGGTAAACTTAAGCGATAGAAAGAGTACCGCAAGGGAAAGCTGAAAGAGTAGTGAAATAATTTATATAAGCACAAAAAAGCAGAGCTCAAACCTCGTACCTTTTGCATCATGATTTAGCCAGTAACAAACAAGCAAAGCGACCTTTAGTTTGAAACCCCGAAACCAAGTGAGCTACCCCGGGACAGCCTAACAGGGCCAACCCGTCTCTGTGGCAAAAGAGTGGGAAGAGCCCCGGGTAGAGGTGATAAACCTACCGAACTTGGTGATAGCTGGTTGCCTAAGAAATGAATAGAAGTTCAGCCTCGTACCCCTTCAATCAATTAAGAAATATCTAAATTAAGTAAAAAGAAAAATACGGGAGTTAGTTAAAGGGGGTACAGCCCCTTTAACCAAGGACACAACCTTAGACAGGAGGATAAGGGTCAAATTTACCAAAACCAGTCGCCTCAGTGGGCCTAAAAGCAGCCATCTGAATAGAAAGCGTTAAAGCTCAAGCGACACAAAGTTTATTATTCTGATAAACAACCCCACTCCCCTAATAATATTAGGCCATTCCATGCCTACATGGAAGAGACTATGCTAAAATGAGTAACAAGAGGGTACGACCCTCTCCTGACACAAGTGTAATTCAGATCGGACTAACCACTGGAAATTAACGAACCCAAATAAAGAGGGCAGTGTTGATAATAATAAAATCAAGAAAACCCCACAACACCTGAATCGTAAACCCCACACTGGAGTGTCATAAAGGAAAGACTAAAAGAAAAGGAAGGAACTCGGCAAACATAAGCCTCGCCTGTTTACCAAAAACATCGCCTCCTGCAAACCCCTATGTATAGGAGGTCCAGCCTGCCCAGTGACTACAAGTTCAACGGCCGCGGTATTTTGACCGTGCAAAGGTAGCGCAATCACTTGTCTTTTAAATGAAGACCTGTATGAATGGCCACACGAGGGCTTAACTGTCTCCCCTTTCTAGTCAGTGAAATTGATCTACCCGTGCAGAAGCGGGTATAATTATACAAGACGAGAAGACCCTTTGGAGCTTAAGGTACAAACCCACCTACGTTAAACAACTTAATAACAAAGCATAAACCTAGTAGAAAATGAAGTTTTACCTTCGGTTGGGGCGACCATGGAGAACAAAAAATCCTCCAAGTGGACTGGGAATAAACCCTAAAACTAAGAAAAGCACTTCTAAGTCACAGAAATTCTGACCAATTATGATCCGGCCCCCCAGGCCGATCAACGAACCAAGTTACCCTAGGGATAACAGCGCAATCCCCTCCGAGAGTTCATATCGACGAGAGGGTTTACGACCTCGATGTTGGATCAGGACATCCTAATGGTGCAGCCGCTATTAAGGGTTCGTTTGTTCAACGATTAAAGTCCTACGTGATCTGAGTTCAGACCGGAGCAATCCAGGTCAGTTTCTATCTGTAAAGTCGTTTTTCCTAGTACGAAAGGACCGGAAAAAGAAGGCCCATGCTAAAAGCACGCCTTACCCCTAATTAATGAAGACAACTAAATTAAGTAAGGGGGGACCCAAACACCAGCCAAAATAAGGCCACACTAAGATGGCAGAGCATGGTAATTGCAAAAGGCCTAAGCCCTTTCAACCAGAGGTTCAAATCCTCTTCTTAGTTATGCTAAACACTCTATTAACCCACTTAATTAATCCACTTGCATATATTGTTCCCGTGCTACTAGCCGTAGCCTTTCTTACGCTTGTCGAACGAAAAGTCCTGGGTTATATGCAACTACGAAAGGGCCCAAATATCGTAGGACCATACGGATTACTTCAGCCAATTGCTGATGGCGTCAAACTATTTATTAAGGAACCAGTCCGCCCGTCCACATCATCACCATTTCTATTTTTAGCGACCCCCATACTTGCCCTAACACTAGCTTTGACCCTCTGAGCGCCTATACCTATGCCCCACCCCGTCACAGACCTTAACCTGGGTATTTTATTTCTCCTTGCTTTATCAAGCCTAGCAGTATATTCAATTTTAGGGTCAGGATGAGCATCAAACTCAAAATATGCACTAATTGGAGCCCTCCGAGCCGTAGCCCAAACAATCTCGTATGAAGTAAGCTTAGGATTAATCTTGCTATCTATCATTATTTTTTCGGGAGGTTACACACTACAAATACTAAACGTAACACAAGAAAGCATTTGACTACTAATCCCTGCCTGGCCATTAGCCGCAATATGATACATCTCCACGCTAGCCGAAACAAACCGTGCACCATTTGACCTAACGGAGGGGGAGTCCGAACTAGTTTCCGGCTTTAATGTAGAATATGCCGGCGGACCATTCGCCCTGTTTTTTCTGGCCGAATATGCTAATATCCTATTAATAAATACTTTATCAGCCATTCTTTTCTTAGGCGCATCACACCTACCATCTATCCCAGAACTAACAACAATTAACTTAATAACAAAAGCCGCCCTTTTATCAGTCGTGTTTCTATGAGTGCGGGCCTCCTATCCCCGATTTCGGTATGATCAACTCATGCACCTAATCTGAAAAAACTTCCTCCCTCTCACCCTAGCCCTGGTCTTATGACACACCGCCCTTCCAATTGCACTGGCAGGGCTCCCCCCACAACTCTAGCCCCAAGGAACCGTGCCCGAATACCTAAGGACCACTTTGATAGAGTGGCTTATGGGGGTTAAAGTCCCCCCAGTTCCTAGAAAGAAGGGAATCGAACCCATACTCAGGAGATCAAAACTCCTGGTGCTTCCTATACACCACTTTCTAAGATAAGGTCAGCTAATTAAGCTTTCGGGCCCATACCCCGAACATGACGGTTAAAATCCCTCCCCTATCAATGAATCCTTATGTACTTACCATCCTTTTATCTAGCCTAGGACTAGGAACCACCCTAACCTTTGCCAGCTCTCACTGACTGCTTGCCTGAATAGGATTAGAAATTAATACATTGGCAATTACCCCCCTAATAGCACAACAACATCACCCCCGAGCGGTCGAAGCAACCACAAAATACTTTTTAACGCAGGCAACCGCCGCAGCAATAATTCTATTTGCTGCAACAACAAATGCCTGACTAACAGGAGAATGAGATATTAATAACCTCTCCCACCCTTTTGCCTCAGCAATAACAATCACCGCCCTGGCGCTAAAAATTGGACTAGCTCCTATACACTTTTGATTGCCGGAGGTATTACAAGGGCTTGACCTCCTTACGGGACTAATTTTATCTACCTGACAAAAACTAGCCCCCTTCGCACTAATTATTCAAATTGCACCCGCCATCGACCCCCTAATTCTCACATCCTTAGGCCTTCTCTCCACGCTGGTGGGGGGATGAGGAGGACTTAACCAAACCCAACTACGAAAAATTCTGGCCTACTCCTCGATTGCACACATGGGCTGAATACTGATTATCTTACAATATGCCCCCCAACTAACACTACTCACGCTGAGCATATATATTTTCATAACATCTACAGCATTCCTCTCACTAAAAGCAGCTTCAGCCACTAAGATTAACACCCTAACAACGATGTGATCCAAAGCCCCTATTTTAGCATCAACAACCGCCTTAGCACTATTGTCGCTGGGAGGCCTCCCCCCACTAACAGGGTTTATACCAAAGTGGCTAATTCTACAAGAGATGACAAAGCAAGAGCTCCCACTCACGGCAACTATTATAGCCCTAGCTGCCCTCCTTAGCCTATATTTTTATTTACGATTATGTTATGCTATAACCCTGACCATCAGCCCAAACACAACAACTGGTACTGCGCCCTGACGTGTTCGAACAACTCAATCAACAATAGCCCTAGCCCTTATAACGACACTGACCTTAGGACTCTTGCCCATTACCCCAGCCATTCTAATACTGGCCACCTAGGGACTTAGGATAAGTAGACCAAGAGCCTTCAAAGCTCTAAGCAGGAGTTAGAATCTCCTAGTCCCTGATAAGACCTGCGGGACTTTATCCCACATCTTCTGAATGCAACCCAGACACTTTAATTAAGCTAAGGCCTTACTAGATGAGAAGGCCTCGATCCTACAAACTCTTAGTTAACAGCTAAGCGCTCAAGCCAGCGAGCATTCATCTACTTTCCCGCCGTAGCCGAGTAAGGCGGGAAAGCCCCGGCAGACGTTAATCTGCGTCTTGGGATTTGCAATCCTATATGGTACTACACCACGGGGCTTGATAGGAAGAGGACTCAAACCTCTATCTTCGGGGCTACAACCCACCGCCTGCTTCGGCTATCCTACCTGTGGCAATCACACGCTGATTCTTCTCTACTAACCACAAAGATATTGGCACCCTTTATTTAGTATTTGGTGCTTGGGCCGGAATAGTTGGTACTGCTCTTAGCTTGCTCATCCGAGCTGAGCTAAGCCAACCGGGGTCCCTCCTTGGTGATGACCAAATTTATAATGTCATTGTTACTGCACATGCTTTTGTAATAATTTTCTTTATAGTAATACCCATCCTAATTGGGGGATTTGGCAATTGACTTATTCCTCTAATAATTGGAGCTCCTGATATGGCATTCCCTCGCATAAATAACATAAGCTTCTGACTTCTGCCCCCCTCATTTCTTCTTCTATTAGCCTCATCTGGTGTTGAAGCCGGAGCTGGTACAGGTTGAACTGTGTACCCCCCACTAGCAGGGAACTTAGCCCACGCAGGCGCATCCGTAGACCTGACTATTTTCTCACTACACTTAGCTGGTGCATCCTCTATTTTAGGGGCAATCAATTTTATTACAACAACAATTAATATGAAACCCCCAGCCATCTCCCAGTACCAAACTCCTTTATTTGTATGAGCCGTTCTTGTAACAGCCGTCCTCCTTCTATTATCCCTGCCCGTACTGGCCGCTGGTATTACAATGCTTCTAACAGACCGAAACCTAAACACTACATTCTTCGACCCCGCAGGAGGAGGAGACCCCATCCTTTATCAACACTTATTCTGATTCTTTGGCCACCCAGAAGTTTACATTTTAATTTTACCTGGCTTTGGCATTATTTCCCATGTCGTAGCATATTATGCGGGCAAAAAAGAACCCTTTGGATATATGGGCATGGTTTGAGCAATAATAGCTATTGGCCTACTTGGGTTTATTGTCTGAGCCCATCACATGTTTACAGTGGGAATAGACGTAGACACTCGAGCATACTTTACGTCCGCAACTATAATTATTGCTATCCCAACAGGCGTAAAAGTATTTAGCTGACTGGCCACACTACATGGAGGCTCAATTAAATGAGAAACTCCAATGCTATGGGCCCTTGGCTTTATCTTTCTCTTTACGGTGGGAGGGCTAACAGGCATTGTACTAGCCAACTCATCCCTAGACATTGTACTACATGACACATATTATGTCGTTGCACATTTCCACTACGTACTCTCCATAGGAGCCGTATTTGCCATTATAGCAGCCTTTGTACACTGATTTCCCCTATTTTCAGGATATACACTTCATAGCACCTGAACCAAAATCCACTTCGGAGTAATATTTATTGGAGTTAACCTCACCTTCTTCCCCCAACACTTCCTAGGCCTAGCAGGCATGCCCCGTCGATACTCAGACTACCCAGATGCCTACACCCTATGAAATACAGTATCATCTATTGGGTCACTAATCTCATTAGTAGCAGTAATTATGTTTCTATTTATTTTATGAGAAGCCTTTGCTGCAAAACGAGAAGTTTCATCCGTAGAATTAACTGCAACAAATGCCGAATGACTGCATGGATGCCCTCCACCCTACCACACATTTGAAGAGCCCGCATTTGTCCAAGTACAATCAAATTAATAAGAAAGGGAGGAATTGAACCCCCATCTACTGGTTTCAAGCCAGTCACATAACCACTCTGTCACTTCCTTTTAAAGACATTAGTAAACCCGTAAATTACATCACTTTGTCAAGGTGAAATAGTAGGTTAAACTCCTGCATGTCTTAAGCTTTAAGCTTAATGGCACATCCCACACAATTAGGATTCCAAGACGCGGCATCACCCGTTATAGAAGAACTTCTCCATTTCCACGACCACGCTCTAATAATCGTATTCTTAATTAGCACCTTAGTACTTTACATTATTGTTGCAATGGTGTCAACAAAACTCACAAACAAGTATATCCTAGACTCCCAAGAAATCGAGATTGTATGAACAGTCCTTCCAGCTGTAATTCTTGTTATAATTGCCCTCCCCTCCTTACGAATTCTTTACCTTATAGATGAAATTAATGACCCACACCTAACAATTAAAGCTATAGGACACCAATGATACTGAAGTTACGAATACACAGACTATGAAAACCTAGGCTTTGACTCGTACATAGTTCAGACTCAAGACCTCAATCCCGGGCAATTCCGACTACTTGAAACAGACCACCGAATAGTTGTCCCAATAGAGTCCCCCATCCGAGTACTTGTATCGGCCGAAGACGTGCTACACTCTTGAGCCGTACCCTCTCTCGGGATTAAAATGGACGCCGTCCCAGGACGTCTTAACCAAACGGCCTTTATTGCCTCTCGCCCTGGTGTATTTTATGGGCAATGCTCCGAAATCTGTGGGGCAAATCACAGCTTTATACCTATTGTTGTAGAAGCAGTTCCTCTTGAACACTTTGAAAATTGATCATCACTAATACTAGAAGACGCCTCACTAGGAAGCTAACCCGGGCTTCAGCGTTGGCCTTTTAAGCCAAAGAATGGTGCCTCCCAACCACCTCTAGTGAAATGCCTCAATTAAACCCCGCCCCTTGATTCGCAATTCTAGTATTTTCATGATTAGTATTCCTCCTTATTCCCACTAAAGTAATAAATCATATTTCACCCAATGAGCCAGCCCTCCTGGACTCCGAAAAGCATAAAACAGAACCCTGAGACTGACCATGGCAATAAGCTTCTTTGATCAATTTGCTAGCCCATCTTATCTAGGTATTCCCCTAATTGCAATTGCAATTGCTCTCCCATGAATTCTATTTCCTACCCCCTCATCACGATGAATTAATAACCGTTTAATTACATTACAAGGATGATTTATTAGTCGCTTCACCAATCAACTTATACTACCACTGAACCTAGGGGGCCACAAATGAGCACTCCTGTTAGCCTCTTTAATAGTATTTTTAATCACTATTAATATGCTTGGATTATTGCCATACACATTTACCCCCACAACGCAGCTATCGCTAAATATAGGATTTGCCGTCCCATTATGACTTGCCACAGTCCTTATTGGCATGCGTAATCAGCCAACAGTTGCCCTTGGCCACCTACTCCCCGAAGGTACCCCCATCCCCCTGATTCCTGTACTAATTATTATCGAAACAATTAGCCTGTTCATCCGACCACTAGCCCTCGGTGTCCGACTGACAGCAAACCTAACCGCCGGCCACTTGTTAATTCAACTAATCGCTACTGCTGTATTTGTTCTACTCCCCATCATACCAACAGTAGCAATCTTGACAGCCGCCGTCTTATTTCTTCTTACCCTCCTAGAGGTAGCTGTAGCTATAATTCAAGCTTACGTCTTTGTTCTTCTTCTAAGCCTCTATCTACAAGAGAACGTTTAATGGCCCACCAAGCACATGCATATCATATGGTTGATCCAAGCCCATGACCCCTAACCGGTGCAATCGGAGCATTATTAATGACATCCGGCCTAGCAATCTGGTTTCACTTCCACTCCACTACACTTATAACCCTTGGAATAATTCTTTTACTTCTCACCATACTTCAATGATGACGAGATATTATCCGAGAAGGAACCTTTCAAGGTCACCACACGCCCCCCGTTCAAAAAGGCCTACGTTATGGCATAATCTTATTTATTACATCTGAAGTGTTCTTTTTCTTCGGGTTCTTTTGAGCCTTTTATCACTCAAGCTTGGCTCCTACCCCCGAATTAGGAGGATGCTGACCCCCAACAGGCATTATTACACTAGACCCATTTGAAGTTCCACTACTTAACACGGCAGTCCTCCTGGCATCAGGGGTCACAGTAACATGGGCCCACCACAGCCTAATAGAAGGGGAGCGTAAACAGGCCATCCAATCTCTTGTACTAACTATCCTACTGGGGCTCTACTTCACTGCTTTACAAGCCATAGAGTACTATGAAGCACCATTCACAATTGCAGATGGAGTTTACGGCTCAACATTCTTTGTAGCTACAGGATTCCACGGGCTTCATGTCATTATTGGGACCTCATTCCTGGCTGTCTGCCTACTTCGCCAAATCCAATACCACTTCACATCTGAACACCACTTTGGCTTTGAAGCCGCCGCCTGATACTGACACTTTGTAGACGTAGTATGACTGTTCCTTTACGTATCCATCTATTGATGAGGCTCATATCTTTCTAGTATCTAAAGTTAGTACGAGTGACTTCCAATCACCCAGTCTTGGTTAAACCCCAAGGAAAGATAATGAACTTAGTTATTACAATTTTAAGCATTACAACTGCCCTCTCCCTTATCCTGGCCCTCGTATCCTTCTGGCTACCACAAATAAACCCGGATGCAGAAAAACTATCACCCTACGAATGCGGCTTTGACCCCCTAGGCTCTGCACGACTCCCTTTCTCACTCCGATTTTTCCTAGTAGCTATCCTGTTCTTACTATTTGACTTAGAAATTGCCTTATTACTTCCCCTGCCCTGAGGCGATCAACTTTTTAACCCCTCCGGAACCTTTTTTTGAGCCATAGCAGTACTAATCTTGCTCACACTGGGCCTAGTATATGAATGAATTCAAGGAGGCCTAGAATGAGCAGAATAGGGAGTTAGTCCAATAAAAGACCTCTGATTTCGGCTCAGAAAATCGTGGTTTAACTCCACGGCCCCCTTATGACACCCGTACACTTCAGCTTTAGCTCAGCCTTTACACTAGGCTTAATAGGCCTGGCATTTCACCGCACCCACTTGCTCTCCGCATTACTTTGTCTTGAAGGAATAATATTATCCTTATTTATTGCCCTAGCCCTTTGAGCCATGCAATTTGAATCTACAATATTTTCTGCAGCCCCCATACTATTACTAGCCTTCTCTGCTTGTGAGGCCAGCGCAGGCCTGGCCCTTCTGGTCGCCACAGCCCGAACCCACGGAACTGACCGGCTACAAAACCTCAACCTCCTACAATGCTAAAAGTATTAATCCCCACAGTTATACTATTCCCAACAATCTGATTATCCTCCCCCAAATGATTATGAACAACAACAACTGCGCAAAGCCTACTCATCGCACTTATCAGTCTGTACTGACTAAAATGAACGTCAGAAATTGGCTGATCGACCTCCAACACCTATCTAGCTACCGACCCCCTATCAACCCCCCTCCTAGTCCTTACATGTTGGCTTCTCCCCTTAATAATTTTAGCCAGCCAAAACCACGTTTATAATGAGCCAATCAGCCGCCAACGCCTATATATCACCCTTCTAGCTTCACTGCAAACTTTCCTAATTATAGCATTTGGGGCCACAGAAATTATTATATTTTATATTATGTTTGAGGCCACCCTCATCCCCACGCTAATTATCATTACACGCTGGGGTAATCAGACTGAACGTCTTAACGCCGGAACCTACTTCCTATTTTATACCTTAGCAGGCTCCTTACCACTTTTAATTGCCCTTCTTCTACTTCAACAAACAACTGGAACCCTCTCAATATTGATTTTACAATATTCCCAACCCCTCTCACTTAACTCCTGAGGGCATAATATCTGGTGAGCTGGATGCCTAATTGCATTTCTAGTTAAAATACCACTTTATGGGGTACACTTATGACTCCCCAAGGCTCATGTAGAAGCCCCCGTAGCCGGATCTATAGTCCTAGCCGCAGTTCTTCTAAAGCTAGGGGGGTACGGAATAATACGAATAATAGTTATACTAGACCCCCTCTCAAAAGAGCTAGCTTATCCTTTTATTATTTTGGCCCTCTGGGGCATTATCATAACTGGGTCAATTTGTCTTCGCCAAACAGACCTAAAATCACTAATTGCCTATTCATCAGTAAGCCACATGGGCCTTGTAGCAGGGGGCATCCTAATTCAAACCCCGTGAGGATTTACAGGCGCAATTATTCTAATGATCGCACACGGACTAGTATCCTCCGCCCTATTTTGTTTAGCCAACACAACCTATGAACGCACCCACAGCCGAACTATGCTTCTCGCCCGAGGACTCCAAATGATCTTTCCACTGACCGCAGCCTGATGGTTCATTACCAATCTCGCCAACCTAGCACTACCACCACTTCCGAATCTAATGGGAGAACTTATAATTATTACAACCCTCTTTAACTGATCCCCCTGAACCATTATGCTTACTGGGGTGGGAACACTAATCACAGCCGGTTATTCCTTATACTTATTTTTAATAACACAACGAGGACCAACACCCCAACACATTACAGGATTACCCCCCTTCCACACCCGAGAGCACCTATTAATAGTACTTCACCTCCTCCCAGTCATTTTACTAGTAGTAAAACCAGAACTTATATGAGGCTGATGTTATTAGTAAATATAGTTTAACTTAAAACATTAGATTGTGATTCTAAAAATGGGGGTTAAAATCCCCTTATTCACCAAGGAAGGCCCTGAGGCTATAAGTACTGCTAATACTTATATCCACGGTTAAACTCCGAGGTTTCCTTACGCTTCTAAAGGATAACAGCTCATCCGTTGGTCTTAGGAACCAAAAACTCTTGGTGCAAATCCAAGTGGAAGCTATGCACCCAACCACCCTAATTTTATCATCTTCACTAATTATGGTTATTACAATTCTTATTTATCCTCTACTTACCACACTAACCCCCGCCCCTAAAAACCCCGATTGAGCCACAACTCATGTAAAAACAGCCGTTAGTACTGCATTCTTTGTTAGCCTGTTACCACTTATAATGTTCTTAGACCAGGGGGCCGAAACTATTGTCACCAACTGACACTGAATAAACACCACCCTTTTTGATGTTAATATTAGTTTTAAGTTTGACCACTATTCCCTTATTTTTACACCAATTGCCCTCTACGTAACCTGATCGATTTTAGAGTTTGCATCTTGATATATACACTCTGACCCCTACATAAACCGATTTTTCAAATACCTACTTCTATTTTTAGTGGCCATAATTATTCTAGTAACAGCTAACAACATATTCCAACTCTTCATCGGGTGAGAGGGCGTTGGAATTATATCATTTCTTTTGATCGGCTGATGGTATGGCCGAGCAGACGCCAATACAGCAGCCCTTCAAGCCGTCCTGTATAACCGTGTGGGGGATATTGGGCTAATTATGAGCATAGCTTGAATTGCTATAAACCTAAACTCCTGAGAAATCCAACAAATCTTTTATCTATCAAAAACACACGACATAACACTACCCCTTATTGGGCTGATTTTAGCAGCAACCGGTAAGTCAGCCCAGCTTGGGCTTCATCCATGGCTGCCCTCTGCCATGGAGGGCCCTACACCAGTCTCTGCCCTACTTCATTCAAGTACTATGGTCGTAGCCGGTATTTTTTTACTTATTCGACTCCACCCCCTCATAGAAAATAATGACCTGGCATTAACCATCTGCTTATGCTTAGGGGCCCTAACCACCCTATTTACAGCCGCTTGCGCCCTGACACAAAACGACATCAAGAAAATTGTAGCTTTCTCAACATCTAGCCAGCTAGGACTAATAATAGTTACTATTGGACTTAATCAACCCCAATTGGCGTTCCTGCATATTTGCACCCACGCCTTTTTTAAGGCAATATTATTCTTATGCTCCGGATCAATCATTCACAGCCTCAATGATGAACAAGACATCCGAAAACCGAAAATGGGGGGGCTACAAAACCTCCTACCTTTTACCTCAACCTGCTTAACAATTGGCAGCCTGGCCCTAACAGGCACTCCATTCTTAGCCGGCTTCTTTTCAAAAGACGCCATTATTGAAGCCCTAAATACCTCTTACCTAAACGCCTGAGCCCTTACTTTAACACTTATTGCCACATCTTTCACCGCCATCTACAGCTTCCGAGTAGTCTTCTTCGTTACCATAGGCACCCCTCGGTTTTTACCTTTGTCACCCATCAACGAAAACAACTTATCAGTAATTAACCCAATTAAACGACTTGCCTGAGGAAGCATTATTGCAGGACTCATCATTACATCAAACTTCTTACCCCACAAGACACCTATTATGACTATGCCCATCCTACTCAAAATGGCTGCCCTGGCAGTAACAATTGTAGGCCTGCTAGTAGCCATAGAACTAACCGCACTAACCAATAAACAATTTAAAATTAACCCAATAACCCCTACTCACCATTTCTCGAATATGCTAGGCTATTTTCCCATGGTGATTCACCGACTCATTCCAAAACTAAATTTGACATTAGGACAATCCATTGCCACACAATTAGTTGATCAAACCTGATTTGAAGCCATCGGACCAAAAGGAATATCCTCCGCACAAGTCAAAATATCCAAAACAATTAATGATGCCCAACGAGGCCTTATTAAAACATACCTGACAATCTTTTTGCTCTCAACAACCCTAGCTGTTTTACTGGCAACCATTTAAACTGCACGAAGCGTCCCACGCCCAAGCCCCCGAGTTAATTCTAGCACTACAAATAAAGTTAACAGTAATACTCATGCGCAAATAATTAGCATACCCCCACCAAATGAATATATTATGGCCACGCCACTGGTATCCCCGCGTAATACAGAAAACTCTTTTAACCCGTCAATTACAACCCAAGACCCCTCATACCAATCCTCTCAAAACAAACCAACCATTACACCCACTCCAAGTATATAAACTAAGACATACCCCACTACGGAACGATCCCCCCACGCCTCTGGAAAAGGCTCGGCGGCTAAAGCTGCCGAATAGGCAAATACAACAAGTATTCCACCTAAATAAATTAAAAAAAGGACTAGGGATAAAAATGAACCCCCATGGCCAACAAGCACCCCGCACCCCACCCCCGCTGCTACCACCAAACCAAAAGCAGCGAAATAAGGAGCAGGGTTAGAAGCAACAGCAACCAAACCCACAATTAAAGCTATTAACAGTAATGATACAAAATAAGTCATAATTCCTACTCGGATTCTAACCGAGACCAGTGACTTGAAGAACCACCGTTGTTATTCAACTATAAGAACCCTAATGGCAAGCCTACGAAAAACACACCCCCTAATAAAAATTGCTAATGACGCATTAGTTGACCTACCAGCCCCCTCCAACATTTCAGTATGATGAAACTTCGGATCCCTACTGGGACTATGTTTAGTTATTCAGATTCTTACAGGATTATTCCTAGCTATACACTATACATCAGATATCTCCACCGCCTTCTCATCAGTAGCACATATCTGCCGAGATGTTAATTATGGATGACTAATTCGAAGCATGCACGCTAACGGAGCATCATTCTTTTTCATCTGTATTTACATACACATCGCCCGAGGACTATATTATGGTTCCTACCTCTATAAAGAAACATGAAACATCGGAGTTGTCCTTCTCCTATTAGTAATAATAACGGCCTTTGTAGGCTATGTACTACCATGAGGACAAATATCATTCTGAGGTGCCACAGTCATCACCAACCTCCTATCTGCCGTCCCCTACATAGGAAACGCACTCGTACAATGAATTTGAGGGGGCTTCTCAGTAGATAACGCAACATTAACACGATTCTTTGCCTTCCACTTCTTGTTTCCCTTCATCATCGCCGCAGCCACAGTTATTCACCTACTATTTTTACACGAAACAGGGTCTAATAATCCAGCAGGCCTAAACTCGGACGCAGATAAAATTTCATTTCATCCCTACTTCTCATATAAAGACCTCTTTGGGTTTGCAGTAATACTTCTAGCACTAACATCCTTAGCCCTATTTTCCCCCAACCTCTTAGGAGACCCAGATAATTTCACCCCCGCAAACCCGCTAGTTACACCCCCGCACATCAAACCTGAATGATACTTCTTATTTGCCTACGCAATTCTTCGGTCCATTCCAAATAAACTTGGTGGGGTCTTAGCACTTCTATTCTCCATTCTTGTCCTAATAATTGTACCAATCCTCCACACCTCAAAACAACGAGGACTGACATTTCGACCAGTGACCCAACTTTTCTTCTGAACCCTAGTTGCAGATATGGCCATCTTAACATGAATTGGGGGAATACCAGTAGAACATCCATTCATTATTATTGGTCAAATTGCATCCGTTTTATACTTTGCACTATTCCTAGTCCTAATCCCAATAGCAGGGTGACTAGAGAATAAAGCCTTAGAATGAGCTTGCCCTAGTAGCTTTAATTAAAGCATCGGTCTTGTAATCCGAAGATTGGAGGTTAAACCCCTCCCTAGTGCCAGAAAAAAGAGATTTTAACTCTCACCCCTGGCTCCCAAAGCCAGGATTCTAAACTAAACTATTTTCTGTAGCGCGGTTTAGCACATATATGCGTAACAATGCATATATTACATTAGTGTATGATACATTAATGTATTAACACCATAAATTTATTTGAAACATAAAGCAAGTACTAATTTCTAAGGTATTCATAAAACATATTATTAAGATAAACAAAAAATTTACATAACACATTCATATTCCTGATCTAGATGAAAAATGTCCCGCAGAATCTTACCTTGCGTTATTCAAAAATAAATTTAAGCAAGAATTTATTAATGTAGTAAGAAACCACCAACCAGTTTAAATAATTGCATAATATACATGATAGAATCAGGGACATAACTGGAAGGTGGTATATTATTAATTATTACTTGCATCTGATTCTCCTGTCACGGGCATGGGAATGTGAATTCCCCATATTAAAATCTATACTGGCATCTGATTCATGGTATAGTACATATGTCTCGTTACCCACCAAGCCGGGCATTCTTTTATATGCATAGGTTCTTTTTTCTGGTTTCCTTTCATCCACATTTCAGAGTGCAGGCTCAAATTCTGAATCAAGGTTTGAACATTTTTACTTGATAGGCACAATATAATGAATGATTTATAGACATAACATAAGAATTACATTAATTTATCTCAAGTGCATAATATATCCTTATTCAACACATCCTTATACTATATGCCCCCTTTTGGTTTCCGCGCGTCAAACCCCCCTACCCCCTACGCTCAGTAAATCCTGTTTTTCCTTGTCAAACCCCAAAACCAAAGAAGGCTCGACCAAGCGCAATAAAGTCAACGAGTTTTGGTAGAGTTAACTTATGCCACCACATATTATATATATAACATATATATATATGACTCCATATTTTTTGTAACCAAAAGCCTAAAAACTAGATGAAAAAAATTATAAAATAACTTCAACACTAAAATTTCAAAGAAAATATCA